ATCTGTTTTATTTGACTGATGGGGACAACAAACAATAAACTATAACAAATTCAATATAGTATATTAGATAAAAATTTAGAAAAATTATTTTTATTAAAAAAAATAGAAAGAAATATGGATGGATTCTCTCTATATTCTCTATAGAGATAGAATTCTATAGAGAATATAGAGAATAGAGAATAAAATAAGAAATTAGAATAGAAAAAAGGAAAATAAGAAAGTGTTCTTATTCAAAACGCCCTGTGATCTTCAACCAATTCTGTGCTTCAATATAATTACCTGGGGTAAGTGCTATAGCTTGTTTCCAATATTCAGCAGCTTGATCAAACCAAGATTCCGCTATTTCAGAATCTCCCTGTCGAATGGCCTGTTCTCCGCGGTCGGAATAGGTGAGTAAATTCCTTCCCTTAGAACCGTACTTGAGAGTTTCCTGACTCATACGGCTCAACAGTCAATTCTTTTGATCTTCCATTTTTTTTCTGGAGTTAACCACAAGAAAAGAGGTTAATTACATGAGTTTCAAACTTGAATTTGGATTAATAAATAATTTAATCCTTTTTTTTAGTTTTATCTTTTTTCCTACCTTCAGAAGAAAAAAGCATAGGTTCTCACAGCAAAGTCAGATAGACAACTGCATCTTCATCTTTTTCCATCTTATGCCGATCGGTGTTCCAAAGGTACCATTTCTACTTCCTGGAGATGATGATGCATCTTGGATTGACTTATACAATTTATTCAAGAAGAATAAAGCATCGGCATTTACACTCTTATTAGAATTTTCTGAAAGGTAACTATCTCGATTTCATATATCATATACTTTCATATATGATATATCTATTTCTATAGAATCTTTGAGAAAGACTTTTCTTCATAAGAAAAGACTTACTATCTTTGGGATCTGATACTACACCGCTGCTCAAAAGCTTAGGGGATCCACTTTATTACATAAGTGGATTCCTAACTCTTCTATCATGAGATAAGTAAGAGATAAGTAAGCAGTTCTTGTTGTATTGGCCAAAAACCTTGTGAATTGATCTTTACGGTGCTTCCTCTATCAATTAGATCTTTTATCCATAGAAAAAAAGTATCTAGGCATATATATTTCTTCATATTTCGATTTCGTATGAAGTTTGTTTCTTTGCTACAGCTGATAAAAATCGTTGTTTCGAACGATATATATGTAGAAAGCCCATTTTTTTCTAGTATTTATAAGTATTAGCGGATTTGCTCGTTCTTTTCTTTTTTCTTTCTATAGTGGAGATAGTCGCACGTAATGACAGATCACGGCCATATTGTTAAAAGCTTGAGGTAAGAACGGGTTTCGTTCGAGTGCTCGAAAATAGTATTCCAAAGCTTTCGTATGTTCTCCGTTACTTGTGTGGATAAGGCCTATGTTATAAAGTATATAACTTCGATCATAGGGATCAATTTCCAGTCGCATAGCCTCATAATAATTCTGTAAAGCTTCCGCATAATTTCCTTCCGATTGAGCCGACATCCGTTACGGTCGTCATTCGGTTCAAAGAATCTCCGTTCCAGAACCGTACGTGAGATTTTCATCTCATACGGCTCCTCCTTTCTGTGTATAATGATAAACATAGAATCAAAAAAGATTGCAATATTCTCATTATCAACTGAGCGGGACTAGTGTTTTTACACGAAATCTCTAGCCAACCTTCCTGTAAAGGATCTTTTCTTAAGATCAAGTATGTTATTACTGGATAAATAGTCACTTCAACAATTTCTTTGTCCTCAACGCCGCTAAATTTTCCGGAATTAGTCACTTCAACAGTCTTCGATGGTTATATGGGTATCCAAAATACGAACGAGATGGATGTTTATTGTCCCAACCATTCTTGTTAGTCCCGATCCCGATAAGAAAGGAAGGGTTTTTTTACAAAGTTTTCTCGTGTTGTTGATTCCTAAGCGTAGTGCTTCTTCCCCCATGCCGCCCATTGGTACTAGTGGAGTAGGATTGACCTAACCCCATAGGTATAGGTATAACCTTTCGCTTAATACTATAAACCAAAAATTGAAGCATATGAGGCTGCATTAATCGGGGATACACGACAGAAGGAATTAATCGTTTTATTTCCAAACTTCACCTTCAGCAAGCGTAGGTTTTTTTTTCAAAATTTTTTTCTTTCTCTCTGAAGAATGTATCTTTCTCCTAAGACTGAGATCGGTAAAAAAAAAAAAAGATAATCAAATCGCACCATCTCTGTAATAAGTGAATGCCTCTTTTTCTCCTGAAGTTGTCGGAATTATTCGTAATAAGATATTGGCTACAATGGAAAAGGTCTTATCAATAAAATTTCCATTTATCCGAGATCTAGGCATAGGTAGCAATCCATTCTATAATTTCATTTTTATCGCGTGAGAAAATAATCCCCCAAACAAAGGAATTGTACAATACAGTACGAAATAACGTAAAAACGGACTTCTTAATCAAATTACTTTATCCTACGGCCAGCCAGCCTCGAAGGGTGGTTTTTTTTGA